CCTAAGAAAACATGATCCCAGGCGGATACTTGACATGTTCCCCCTCGCCCAGGCCCGTCGCAAGGGAAGCGAAAACCGAGATTTGCTTTATCAGGTATCAAACGAGAACTGCGAGCAAATAAAACGCCTTTTAAAAGTATTAATACAGTCACATGGATGGTAAATGCGTGAATATGGTGGACTAAAAAATCTGCGGTTCCTAATGGAATAGGTAGCAAAGCGACTTTGCCGCCTACAGCTACTAACTCGCCACCTCCCCACGTTAAGCTGGTACTTGTTGTTGCACCAGGAGCTGTTACGCCAGGTGCGTCAGCATGGATATTTTGTACCCATTGAGCCAAGATGGGTTGTAATTGTATGGCGGTATCCGAAAACATATCTTGGGGACGGCCTAAAGCACTCATGGTATCATTATGAATGTACAAGCCAAAACTGTGAAAACCTAGAAATATACATACCCAGTTAAGGTGCGATATGATTGCATCGCGGTGTCTAAGGACGCGATCTAATAGATCGTTGTACCGAGTAGTTGGATCATAGTCTCTTACCATAAAAATGGCTGCATGTGCAGCAGCACCAACTATTAGAAACCCGCCAATCCACATGTGGTGTGTGAACAAGGAAAGTTGTGTACCATAGTCAGTAGCTAGGTATGGATAGGGGGGCATAGAGTACATATGATGAGCTACAACAATAGTTGTAGAGCCTAACATAGCGAGGTTAAGAGATAATTGAGCATGCCATGACGTTGTTAGGATTTCATAGAGACCCTTATGGCCTTGTCCTGTAAATGGGCCCTTATGAGCCTCCAAAATATCTTTAAGTCCATGACCAATACCCCAGTTGGTCTTATACATATGACCCGCGATCAAGAAAAGAATAGCAATAGCTAAATGATGGTGCGCAATATCGCTCAACCATAGGCCTCCGGTTATTGGATCTAATCCTCCGCGAAAACTAAGAAATTCCGCGTATTTGGACCAATTCAAGGTGAAAAAAGGAGTTGCCCCTTCGGCAAAACTAGGATAAAGTTGAGCCAAAAGGTCACGATTCAAGATAAATTCATGAGGAAGTGGTATCTCCTTAGGATCAACCCCAGCGTCGAGAAATTGGTTAATCGGTAAAGATACATGAATTTGGTGTCCCGCCCAAGAAAGAGACCCAAGTCCTAATAACCCCGCTAAGTGGTGATTCAACATGGATTCGACATCTTGGAACCAGGCCAATTTGGGAGCGGCTTTGTGATAATGGAACCAACCTGCAAAAAGCATTAACGATGCAAAAATCAATGCACCGATTGCGGTACAATACAGTTGTAATTCACTAGTTATTCCAGATGCTCGCCAAATCTGAAAAAACCCAGAGGTTATTTGGATTCCTCGGAAACCCCCACCTACATCACCATTCAAAATTTCTTGTCCTACTATTGGCCAAACTACCTGAGCACTAGGTCCAATGTGAGTAGGATCGCTTAGCCATGCTTCATAATTGGAAAAACGGGCACCGTGGAAGTACATGCCACTCAACCAAAGAAAGATAATGGAGAGTTGGCCAAAATGAGCACTAAAGATTTTTCGAGAGATCTCCTCCAAATCACCAGTATGACTATCGAAATCGTGAGCATCAGCATGTAGGTTCCAGATCCAAGTGGTAGTATCAGGGCCCTTAGCTAATGTTTTTGAGAAATGCCCGGGTCTGGCCCATTCCTCAAAAGATGTTTTTACAGGATCCCTATCCACAACAATTTTAACTTCTGATTCCGGTGAACGAATAATCATTAAGTCCTCCTCTTTCCGGACAAGACATACAAAGAGACCTGCCAACTGTCTTTTTAGTGAATCTTTGAAAGATAGATATTATGGTTAGCCTTTTTCTTTACTATCTACCGTCCTTCTATTTTTTTTTAGTTATTCACTGGAGCAATTATAATTATATATTGAAGTCAATCCGAGGCAAGTGTTCGGATCTATTATGACATAAGAATTAGGTGCCTAACGGACAACGGTTATCCGGGAAAATTATTTCCCGACGTAATAAAAATTTTTTTTAAGAAGCTAGTGTATTTTTTTTGTTTTTAAGAAGCTAGTGTATTTTTTTTGAGAGTATAAGTCCCTATCTACATCTACTTTCCTTGAGTGAGCATAATATAAATTTTTTATTCGATTCAAAATTCCAAGATAACTCATTAGAATTTTGAATAAGACCACCCTGATATATATTAGGTAGGAATATTTAGATTGACCCCTTTTATTTGCTTTATTCTCTTCTGTTCTAGAGCCCATCCCTATTGTTTATCCTTATGAAATTTGATATAAAATCGAAGGTAGAAGAAAGGGATATAATGAAATTCTTGATTCGATCTTCCCCCTAAATTATTTGATTAATGGATCAACAACCAAATCAACCTTTTTCTGAAAAAGTAGAGTGCCCTTATTCAAATTCAAAGCGCTTCGTAATCTTCAACCAGTTCTGTGCTTCAATATAATTTCCCGGAGTAAGCCCTATAGCTTGTTTCCAATACTCAGCAGCTTGATCAAACCAAGCTTCCGCAATTTCCGAATCACCCTGTAGAATGGCCTGTTCTCCTCGGTCGGAATAGGCATTTCCTTCCCCTAGAACCGTACTTGAGAGTTTCCTACCTCATACGGCTCAGAAATTCCTATCTTTATTTCCCCTATCTTAACTGAATTCGATTTCTCAAAAATCGATCCAATTTCTTCTTGGGTTAAGCAGAAGAACTTAATTACCTAAGTTTCAAACCCTAATTTTGATCAATAATCAGTTTGATCTTTTCTCCCACCTTCAGAAGAATGAAGCATAGATAGACCTATATCCTTCGTTCGAATTTTCTGAAAGGTAACTATCTCGGTTTCGTTTCTTTCATATATGAAATTTCTATAGAATCCTTGAAAAAGACTTTTTCCCATAAGGAAGAAAAAATAACTTACTATCTTTGGGATCTGATACTACACCGCTGCTTAATCCCTTAGTGGATCGACTGTATTACATAAGCGGATTCCTAAATTGTGCCCCATATTATGGTATAATTAAGCAGTTTTTTTTAGTTGTATCGACCTAGTCGCTCACTAATTGATCTTTACGGTGCTTTCTCTATCAATTTGAGACTTTATCCATAGAGTAGTAGTATAGGCTCTACTTTATTCCTATTTGGATTCTCATGAAGTGTCCTTCCTTCCTACAGCTGATAGGGCAAAATCGTTGTTTTGACGATCCCTATGTAGAAAGCCCTTTTTCTAGTATTTACTAGAAAATTTCATCTTTTTTTTCTTCTTTCTATAGTGGAGATAGTCGCACGTAATGACAGATCACGGCCATATTATTAAAAGCTTGTGGTAAGAAGGGGTTTCGTTCTAGCGCCCGGAAATAATATTCCAAAGCCTTTGTATGCTCTCCATTGCTTGTGTGTATAAGGCCTATGTTATATAGTATATAACTTCGATCATAGGGATCAATTTCTAGTCGCGTAGCTTCATAATAATTCTGCAAAGCTTCCGCATAATTTCCTTCGGATTGAGCCAACATCCGTTACGGTCGTTCATTCTATTCAAAAAATCTCCGTTTCAAAACCGTACATGAGGTTTTCATCTCATACGGCTCCTCCCTTCTGTACATAGTACTAAGCGAAAAATCTATAGAATGAAAATCGAATTAGTCCCATCTCATTATGGACCGAAAGGGGCTGGTATTTTTCCAAGAAATCTCTAGCCAACCTTCCCTCAAGAGGTTTTTCTTAACACCAATGAATTCTATTAATGCTAGAGGAAAACGATAGCTCCAAGAATTTCTTTGTTCTCAACGCCTCCTATTTATAGGAATTAGCCACTTCAACGACCTTTGATGGTTATAAGGGTATCCAAAGTACAAACCTGATGGTTGTTTGTTATCCCAACCATTCTTCCCAACCCTGATACCGATCAGGAAAGGGCTAATTTCTAACAAAGTTTTTCTCTTGTTGATTCCTATTTCGAGGTGTAGTGCTTTTCTCCCCTATGCTGCCTATTGGTACTAGTAGAGTAGGATTGGCCTGTAATATGGAACCCATCCTGTAGGTGTAACCTTTCGCTCAATACTCAAATCTACAATTGAAGCATCTGAAGCCACATCAATCGAGGATACACGACAGAAGGAATTGTTAGTTCACCTCACCTTCCCCAAGCGTGGGTTTCCTTTACTAATTTTGTTCTCTCTATGTGAAACCCCTCTCTTTCTCGTAAGACTGAGATGTAGGTAGGGCTAAAAAAAACAAACAAAAAAAAGACTCAAATCGCACCATCTCTATAATAAGTAAATGCCCGTTTTTCCCCTGAGGTTGTCGGAATTATTTGCAATAAAATATTGGCTACAATCGAGGAGGTCTTATCAATGAAATTTCCATTTATACGGGATCTAGGCATAATTCCCAATCCATTCTATATAGAATTCTTTTCATTCTATCACAAAATAACATAAAAACAAAACATTCGATTCGTATAAATCGATCCATACGCTCTAAATGGATAAGAGAGATATGGATTTTCCGCTCAACTAAAATTGTCTCCTTTTCCTTCTGTTTGGACAAGAAGAGATATTAAATATTTGACTAAGATTGGATTTAATTCTACTTTCCTATTTCTCAACAACAACTTCTCTCATCAGCTATTTCGCGTTTTCAAAGTCATTAATTATCGCGTACCCCCTTTTTTTTTATTTAGATTGTACAGCATAACGTACCTTATGCAAATAGAATTAAGGGGTTCCTTTATTTTCTTATGGAATAAGAAGAATTGTTCCATTCTCTTTTTATTTAGGTTTTCCCCAAAGAAAAACTTTTTTTGGAGCGTAATTCCTAGTAAAAAAATCCAGGATCCTTCCACTTAGATGAAAAGGAATTTTTCCAATAGAGCCATGGAATCCCCGAGCGGTTGTAGCTGTAACCTGTACTTCAGGAATACGAAAACTCGCTATTCACTCAGTTTTTTTCCATAATAAGATTATGTAGGAGAGATGGCCGAGCGGTTCAAGGCGTAGCATTGGAACTGCTATGTAGACTTTTGTTTACCGAGGGTTCGAATCCCTCTCTTTCCGTTTCTCTTAATTCATCAACGTTACCGATCACAATGTATCAAAGACTAAATAACAAAAAAGAAAAAAGGATTCTAAGGTGAATCTATTTCTGCTAGGTGAATGGGAAAATACGAATTAAGAGCCTTAGGTCGATTTAGTTCGGGGAAAGGGGAAAAATTTTTATGAACCTTTCCTTTTTTCGTTAAGTTCAAGTCTGACGAGAGTAATATTCTACAACTAACAACTCATTTATTTTGAGACCGACCCATTTCCTATCTAGGATTTTTTGTACTAGTCCCTTATATTGCAATGTGTCAACCGTCAAATGCTTTGGCAATTTGCCCTGATCAGATGAAGCAATAGAATTTTGAACGAGACGTTTTGATCTTTGGTTATCCTTCGTAGTAATAATATCTCGGGGTTTGCAACGAAAACTTGGTATATCAACTATACGACCATTAACTAAAATATGTCTATGGTTAACTAATTGCCGGGCCCCAGGAATGGTTGAAGCCATACCCAATCGAAAAACGATATTATCCAAACGCATTTCGAGTAATTGTAGTAAAACCTGACCTGTTGACCTTTTTGCTTTTCCGGCCATATGTACATATCTAAGTAATTGTCGTTCTGTCAGACCATAATGAAAACGCAATTTCTGTTTTTCTTCAAGACGAATACGATATTGCTCTTTTTTCCCAGAATGGAATTTCTTTTTCAGATTACTTCCGGATTTAGGTGTTTTTCTAGTGAGTCCTGGTAAAGCTCCCAGACGGCGTATTTTTTTTAAACGAGGTCCTCTATAACGGGACATGAAGACTCCTTTTTTATTTTATTGAAATTTCATTTTACACAATAAATTTCATTGTATTTACATTACAGAATACATCGAAATTAAAACTGAATTAAACTAAAGGATAAACAGAGTAAAATCTACTAAAGTACCACAGTACCACAAAAAACGTAATTTCATCAACATCTGGACTTTTTGTATATATATTATATATTTTAATGTTTTGTATCTAGCAAAATTGTAAGGTAGAACAACATAATAGACTCTGGATTCTCCATTTAATTCGGAGGAAAAGAGAGATTTTTGTTCATGGAACATCGACAGAGAAAAAAGCCGACTATCGGATTTGAACCGATGACCCTCGCATTACAAATGCGATGCTCTAACCTCTGAGCTAAGTGGGCTTACATAACAGAAATAGTGTAACAAATAGAAATATATATAGGAAATCTGTAAAATGTAAGATCTTAATTATTAATCTTAGTTATTAACTAGTTCCACATTGGAAGTTCTACTTAGAAAAAGAAAAAAAAAAAGAGAAAAAAAAAAGAATGAATATCAAGCGTTATAGTATGATTTAGAATACTATAAAAAAAAGGGGGGGGGGAGAAAAACTTTGGAATATATTGATTCCGATTGAATTGGAAATATATCAACGATAGAATCAATGCAATTCAGAATTGCAATAAGCGGGGTCTATCAAATAGAGATGAGCTGCTAGACTACGTCGAATAATGAATTCAATGATTCAAAAAAACTAAGAGATAAATGAAATTACACAAGGAATCCTAGTTTCAAAGAAAAGGAAAATGGGGATATGGCGAAATCGGTAGACGCTACGGACTTGATTGTATTGAGCCTTGGTATGGAAACCTGCTAAGTGGTAACTTCCAAATTCAGAGAAACCCTGGAATTAAAAATGGGCAATCCTGAGCCAAATCCCACTTTTGAAAAACAAGCGGTTCTCAAACTAGAACCCAAAGGAAAAGGATAGGTGCAGAGACTCAATGGAAGCTGTTCTAACGAATCGAGGTAATTACGTTGTGTTGGTAGCGAAACTCCCTCTAAATTAGAGAAAGAAGGGCTTTATACATCTAATACACACGTATAGATACTGGCATAGCAAACCAAAGGATTAATCACAGAATCCTATATCATAATATAGGTTCTTTATTTATTTTTGAAAATGAAATTCAGAATTATTATGAAATAGAAAATTCTGAATCCATTCTACTCGAACATTGAGTAATCAAATCCTTCAATTCATTGTTTTTGAGATCTTTTAAAAAGTGGATTAATCGGACGAGGATAAAGAGAGAGTCCCATTCTACATGTCAATACTGACAACAATGAAATTTCTAGTAAAAGGAAAATCCGTCGACTTTATAAGTTGTGAGGGTTCAAGTCCCTCTATCCCCAACAAACCCTCTTTTATTCCCCAACCATAGTATTTATCCTCTTTTTTCTTTTATCAATGGGTTTAAGATTCATTAGCTTTCTCATTCTACACTTTGACAAAGAAGTGCGAAGAGAACTCAATGGATCTTATGCTATTCATTAAATGGATTTCTTTTTTATTAAAGTATCGGCAAGGAATCTCGATTATTAATTCGATTTTTAAGTATTATTAAGTAAGCCATCCA